CAAGAAGAGGTATCGGGCTCAGAAGAGCCGAGGGAGAATAGAGAGATTCTCCTGACATTTTCGCGGTATTTATGGAAAATCCTCTTAGAGTCGTTGGGATTATAACTGGGAACTTTGCTTCACTGGGAGCTTTGGCAAGCACCATGGGTGGCGTTATGTACACGCACTCCTTGCCGGGAGGTGGAACACTTCCTAGTTCAGGCTTGGAAATGATTTTCTTATATACCATGGTGCGCCCGAAGACACTTACTCCGACGAGGAGTGTAAGTGACATCTCAGGCTAGGTCACGCGCTCAACCTGCAGGGTGCACCCCCGGCAGCAGCAGGTGTAAATCGAGGCAGAATGTGGGCCCCCACTAGCCTCGAGGGAGCAGAAGGTACGGTTAGGATAACGCACGTAATACTACGCATTTCCTGACGCAGATAGGCCCTCCTGTCCCAAGCAGAATATAGTGGCAGGGGCACGACGAGCCCGGGCCAGAGTTGGGCACAATACATGATGTGTGCACAGCACCCGACAAATCGTGGGGAACAGGAGACCGGCCTAGGGCAACCAGCCGAATGCGCTAGGACCTCACCCTTCGAGCCTCCTTCGAAGATGGCGAAGAAAGGAGTGTTGGGGAGTCGGGGAAATAATGCATTACCACGGTAATGGCATTCCGAGGGTCCGTAGTAGCGCTTCGGGCGGAAACACTCATTCTACCTGGCTTTGGGACCTAGCTCACGATCGTACTGCGCGAGACCCAAGATCTCGGATGGCGATGCTTCAGCTCGTCCCAGCGGAGCAAGCCGCGCAGCCAGCAAGGTTGACTGGTCTGACCGCGTCCGTATCTCAGTCTCTGCACAAATTCAAACCTACCAGGGAACATGGTGGAGATCGGAGGTGCAAGCCATAGAAGGCGAAAATATCACGTATAGTTTTGAGGGCAGCCATTCAGAACTTGAATGGATGGTACGAAGCCCTCCAGCATTTCAGACCTTTGAAGAACTTCCAGCTATCAAAGAAAGCATTGGCACTTTTCCGCTCCGCCCTCGTTGGACCTCGTCCGAAAAAAAAAGGGAGCGAAGCCCCACCCCACCAGGAGGTTATCCCTACTACATTTTTGCGGGATCTCTGGGAAATGGTAAGAAAAAGTCTTTTTGGAGGAGAGGTTGACCCATCTTCGATTCGAAGTTCGGCGGCGTCTAAGCTTTCTGTAATAATTATTATTTCTATGTTATGATAAAAGATTTTATTTCTTTCTCATCCATGAACAATTTCATGAACAGATTGGCAGAAATCGCAGAACTATCTACTTTATTAGAACGAAGAATTACCAACTTTCACACCAAATTGCCAGTGGATGAGATCGGTCGAGTGGTCTCAGTGGGAGATGGAATTGCACGTGTTTATGGATTGAACAAAATTCAAGCTGGGGAACTGGTTGAATTTGCCAGTGGTGTTAAAGGAATGGCTTTGAACCTAGAAAATGAAAATGTAGGAATCGTGATATTTGGTAGTGATACTGCCATTAAAGAAGGAGATATTGTCAAACGCACTGGATCTATTGTAGATGTTCCCGTAGGAAAGGCCATGTTAGGTCGTGTAGTTGATGCGTTGGGAATACCTATTGATGGAAAAGGTGCTTTAAACGCTGTAGAACGAAGACGTGTTGAAGTTAAAGCTCCTGGGATTATTGCGCGTAAATCTGTGCACGAACCCATGCAAACAGGATTAAAAGCAGTAGATAGCCCGGTTCCTATAGGTCGTGGTCAACGAGAACTTATAATAGGAGACAGACAAACTGGAAAGACTGCTATAGCTATTGATACCATATTGAACCAAAAACGAATCAACGCGCAGGGCACCTCTGAGAGTGACAAATTGTATTGTGTGTATGTAGCAATTGGACAGAAACGTTCAACCGTGGCACAATTAGTTAAGATTCTTTCAGAAGCAGGTGCTTTAGAATATTCCGTTATTGTAGCAGCCACTGCTTCGGATCCTGCTCCTCTGCAATTCCTGGCACCATACTCAGGTTGTGCTATGGGAGAATATTTTCGAGATAATGGAATGCACGCATTAATAATATATGATGATCTGAGTAAGCAATCAGTGGCATATCGCCAAATGTCATTGTTATTACGTCGACCTCCGGGTCGTGAGGCGTTCCCAGGAGATGTTTTCTATCCACATTCTCGTTTATTAGAAAGAGCCGCTAAAATGTCAGACCGAACTGGTGCGGGTAGCTTGACAGCATTACCTGTCATTGAAACACAAGCTGGAGACGTATCTGCTTATATTCCTACCAATGTAATTTCCATTACAGATGGACAAATCTTTTTGGAAACAGAACTCTTTTATCGTGGAATTCGACCTGCTATTAACGTGGGATTATCAGTGAGTCGCGTTGGTTCTGCGGCTCAGTTGAAAGCTATGAAACAAGTCTGTGGTAGCTTAAAACTAGAATTGGCACAATATCGTGAAGTAGCCGCTTTTGCTCAATTTGGTTCAGACCTCGACGCTGCTACTCAGTATTTGTTAAATCGTGGGGCTAGGCTAACAGAGGTTCTTAAACAACCACAATATAGCCCACTTCCTATTGAAAAACAAATTGTGGTTATTTATGCTGCTGTCAAAGGTTATTTGGATCAAATTCCTATTTCGATCATTAATAAGTATGAACAGGAGCTATTGAAGTCTATTGACCCAGGTCTACTTTCTGCTATTGTACAACAAAAAAGCATCACTGAGCAAATAAACACTCAACTGGCTACCTTTTGCCAAAGATTTACACAGAGCTTCCTAGCTACTCATTCGGTTTAACCGTTGAGATAAAATATTTTTTGGAGGGGGGGCACTGGGGTTCTCAGCCGCCGCGCTTCGCACGCCCCTGCGCCCTTCACCCACGAACCTTGGATGGCAGCTTACCGCCTTTCGCACAGAAACGCGTTCGTATATATCTCATTATGCTAAGCGCCGCAAACTTATGGATGGCTAAGCGCCGCGAAGCAATCAATCATATACGATGATTGATGACGCTGACAGTCGAGGAGGTGTACTACCGTAGGTAGGTACATTCGGTTTTTCGATGTCATTGATGTTTTAAATGGAATAAAATAGCAGATACACAATGATGAATAATGGCTGGAAGGTAAAAAAGCACTAGAACGATTAAATTTGACTTGAAAAAAATTACGTTCATAAATTGCCTAGGATGAATTGAATTCTCTTTCTAGGAAGAAAAAAACTGGTTTCGCCTCCTGGGGGCGCTACCTTTTCTATATATTACTGGCAAGAACAGTTCTCCACTTTTTCGGCGTGGTTTCCCCTTCATTCAACATCAGTGTATCCCATCCGTACCCAAGTGTATCTGGAGCATCCAAGTGGTGTAATTTCCTGAAAGCTTAAATGCTCACTCGGGGCCACGCATGAATAAATCTTATGTGTGTTTATCGAGAAGGATCACGTATATTACCAGTAATAGAAAAAAAACTCTCCAGGATCCTTCGTGTAATCAAACTACTTTAACTGGTAATCAAGGCGCAACCTTTCCCCGAATAATAAATACGCAGCAGAAACTGGAGTACTCTGATTAATGGCAGTGACGAAATATCAAAAGCAAACCCAGCATAAACCCTAAGCAGTACTGCTGAAAAAGGATGGAATGCTTTAACCATTCGATTTTTGACCTCCATCCACGCATTTCCTCCGATTAGTGCTTTGAACCGAGTGCTGAAGGAATAAGTGGATTTTTTTTTATTCCCACTCCTTGTGCTTCAATTCACGTATTTTTTTTTTTCCTCCTTCATTTTATTCCGAACAAGGATAATAAAAAGGACCTCAATTGGGGCTAGTCCTTCGGCCCTTGTGTTTAGCTCTAGTTTTTTTTTAATTATTTTTTTTCTCGCGAATGCCTCATAATTGAACAGCTCTTCTGGGTTCATAAATGGGTGGCGGTGGGGTGTATTGCTGCAATAAATCCCTTTGGGTTAGCCGGCCGTGGAAAACGGGTTTATTCGTGATGTATTGTTCTGTGCAGTATTTTCCTTTATTTTGGTTTATTTTTTAATTTGTGTAATAGGGCCGACACGGGGTACTGATTTATTAACGGAGGCGCCGGTAAACGAAAGCACACCACCAAACTGGGAAGGTATTTATTAAGTGTTGGACGCCTACCTTCGTGCGCTAGCACTGCTGCAGGGGAACCAGGTTGATTTGGCAATGGAATTTACACAATATCTAATAGAATGCCGAAAAAGCATTACCATATGCGGTTTGATGGCTGCTTTGTGTCTAGCCAACACTTTCATACGTTGCCCCGTAGCAATATGCCTCATAAAAAAAACTTCAACAAGGTGCTGAGAATTGAATTAGAGCAATAGGCAGAAGGAAGTACACAAATCATTAAAGAAGCAAAAGGGCCTGCTGGGCAAACCACCGCAGAGTGTGTTAAAGAAGCGTTTGCTTCGCCAAGGAAAAACCACTTGCCGCTGTTTAGGCTCTTGCAGCAGCAATAGGTGAAGTCGGTACTTCCACTGCTTGAGGTGTTTCCCATTATTCATCGTGAGGGCATTATGGTAAGGGGGAGGAAAGAGTATGCCCTTTAATAAAAAGGATCACACCTAAAAGGAGCAATAAATTGCGAATACTCATTGGAGAAACCAGCAATAAGTTATCCAAAATGAATGGAAAAACAGGCAGGAGGCCCTCCATAGATAAAAATAGTGCTTATCAAAGATGGCAGTAGCTTTTAGCGGCGGTAGCGCGTGATGATAAGCTTAAGCATGAGCTCTATCAGGAAGTGAGGGCCAGCGCGTAAAAAAGGGACAAAGCGCGGTTATTATTGAACTACGAAGCTGAGGTACAAATTCGTAAGAAAACATGGAAGGAGGGACAAGAAACAGTACAAATTTACTCAACAAACGAAGCAAAACTGCTTTCCGAACCACCACCACAACCATCTCCAAACGCGCCACAACCTTCTTTGCCATCTGCAAGCGGACCGCAACAACCGCCCTTAGCCCCAACACCACCGGCACATTCTCATAATTAATCAGGGTCCATCGAAAGACATGTTAGATCTCTCGAAGAAGCACTTTAGGCAAGGAGGAGGGCCGTAGGCATATTCCCAGACGCTCCTAAAATTATCTTTACTACGAACGTACCTTCGGCTGAAGAGTCGAGTGCTTCGGGTGTGTTCTTTCGCCCGCCAGCTGTGTGCTTGTATTCGTGAGCTTTTCGATCTCGCGAACTACTAAGCTCCGGTCCAAGCGGATCCATCGTGCTTTCTTGAGAAGCGCCAGCTCGTCAATAAAAGAGGTGAAGAAAAAAGCACATGAGAACATCATTGGCGGGACTATACTACTGAGAGAATGGCGTGAGCGTACAATACGGTTCCATGAGAGTGTGTAATGTTTTCCTATACCCAAAGAGGGCGATCGGGAGAATAACCATGGCAGCCTTCCTTGGGCATGAACGTTGCGAAAGGGCCAAGCTGATGGGTGGGGGCCGTAGGCATAGGTAACTATTATGCGCAGTTCTGTGAGAAGGGCGGCGGACGGAAATGGCCGTCGTGCCTTACTTTCGTAGGTTTGGTTGTAGTGGGAGAGGTTCGTATTTCGTGGTGCTGGAATCTTCATACGTAGGAGCGGGGGCCTCGCCAGACAGCCCCGTAACAACTGTGGCTGCTCCACGAGTACTCCAGCCTGGGGGGGGGGAAGGGAACCCTCCCCCCCCCCCTATCGGTGGACACGAGTGGGTAGGAGGTCCCCTTCCTTCTCCAAGTCGAAGAGGTGAGCTTTGCGTTCCGGGGAAATCATGCTGGTAAAAGTAAGCCTAATGGCATAATGGCATAATTTGCCAGTCTGAAGTGGAGGATTGGCTTTTCCGAGCAAGGCTTGGAAAAGCTAATGACCCAGACCATAAAGAAAGCGCTATTATGCCGACGATGATGGTTCTATGCCCCGTTGCCTTTTTTTACATTGATTCCACTTCGGTATGGGGGGGGCGGCGGCCCCAGCTGCGTGACACTCGACCAATAGGGCTAAGAAACACTCGACCGTAGGGAGTTTTGGCCCTCCCAACGAAAAAGACAGGGTGGAGTAATCGGTAAGACAGGCTCGCCGCATTTTTCTGTGCAAATCCTGCCTCGAGTTGTTATCTGAAGCGAAGTATTTTGAAGAAACAAGCAGAGCGAGTAATTAAAATAATAAAGTATGACTACACGTATAGGCAAGGGCAACGAAGCGATGGGAAGTTCTGGCGACCTTCACAGAGCTTTGCGCAGTAACGCAGAACAAAAATAAAGGCAAGCCCAATACTTGGTGGGCTTTGCCAAGAATAAGTTTTTTATAGCCCCTGCCTTGCTTTTCGCCAGCGCCAAAGGCAGAGAGGAACGAACGGAACAAACACGCTTAGCCGCCGTAACCTTGCAATTATAGACCGAATGGCCAGGCTTATGCTAAATTATCAGTTGGATAAACAGAAGCAAGATCTTCCTCTTTATACAAGTAGCCAGCGCTCTCACCATCGACGCTTATGCTAAAATAACAGGATGGGGCACCCGCCTCTTTGCTTTCCCAAAAAGTAGGAATCTTATGGTGATGTTATACTCTCAACGACTGGGGGCTGCTGCTTACAGTGGTGGAGAGCAGGTCTCCACAAAGCGTTAGCGCCCACTCCGTTTCGCCAAGATAAAAAAGGCTGCTTGTAGCAAACTTGTAAAAAAGCATCCAGCCGTAAGAATATTGATTGTGGGCTTATTACTCTTTACTCGGTTCGTAGGGGTATTAGACCGAGTTCAGGATTATTTTTCTCATGGATTTAACCCCCCATTTTATGCATAAATACTTACTAGGAATAATAACGTATACAATGGTGATTTTGGGGTACGCCCACAAAAAAACGAGGAGATAAAATATGATGAATAACCAACAAGGAGCGAACATACGAGGTTCGCGAAGCGAAGCCAACCAATCAATCATCTACGATGATTAGCAATGCAGATGATATGAATGACGCTTCCCGGCAAAAGCCAACCAAGGTGTTCGGGCGACTTCGTAAGAGACCGCGTAGCGCTCAGGATGAATTAATTCGGCCTTGGTTTTGGCAAAGGTGCCGAAGGAGGCACCGGGCCTTTTTCTTAGGAGCACTTCGAGATCTGGGTTGTTTAGACAGAACCCGAATCCACTTCGGCCTGTGCCTTTGGAACATAAAATTACTGAAGACAGGAGCAAACCAACCAGTTGACCAGTCAGGAATAGATAAACTCTCAAACATCTGGAGAAGGCCTCTGTTATTAAGCCTTTGGGCAGTCCTGCTAATAATAGAACTGAGTTATACCTAGGCAAAAAGATTAGCTCTGAACTGTACTTAGGGAAATTATTTACTAGCCGCGGAAAAGCCTATGAGGAGCTCCAGTAAAAATAAAATTAACTAAACACTTTATTTACGCGAAGCGCACCTTTGGCCTGTTGATTTGCCCGAACCATCAAAAAAATACCAGGCTGCCGCCTCCTTTTTGTTTCTTGGGCTTTGCCCACAGAGCTCAGAGCTTCTTAGTAGGCCCCCCTTTACCGGTACTGACGGTCACCCGTCACGTAAGCGAACCAGGAGGACATAGCCCACTGTTGTAGGCTAGTCAGTAACCTTCCCGGGCCAAAAAATACAGCCGCCCACCTTCCCAACTACGTGGTGGGGATTGACCTTTTTTTCCTTGCCTCGCCAGGGAGTAAAATTTTGACCATGCACGGTTGCGTGGCAACTGTAATGTCGGGATTAAACGAAATATAAAAACACTTGGCTGAATGATGAACGGAAGTCGGATTCGAACCTAGGGTTGCTTCCGCGCCCTCCAGTGGATTCAAAAGATTTAATGAAGGAAATGTTCACTTATCCAATCTCTTTCATTACTTATGAAATCTTATTTGAAGCTTGTGAACGAAGTAAACAAACAAGCTATTTATGCTTGTGAACGAAGTAAGCAAGCAAGATGTATCCTGGCAGATAAAGAGCCTACAACTACTCACTGAACAAAACGAAGAAATTAAACTAACTAATTATTTTTATATCTAACCGAAGGGGTGATCAAAACATTACGACAAATCCTTCAAAAGTGAGCGCGTGCAAACAAATAATAGGTATAACTTTGACAATGGATAAGGATGATGCTTATTATTGCGGTTGAACTGGAGGATCTACATCGGAAGGTGGTCTGGGGCCGCCAAGTTAAGGGCTCTTTTACCTTACCACCCATAAATGGGCTTTCTATTCAAAGACCTGCCATCGATATAATTATCGTCCTGCCTTCTTTAAGTCAAAGGCACAGCAGCCTAACTTTGCTCCTGGACGGATAAATACGATGGCTAGAATTATTGTCCCGGAACATCATCTCCAAGATCCTTAGCTTGGTTTTAGATCAAGACCCAAAAAGGGACTGCTGATTTATATACGTAAATTATTGATTATGGAGGAACTGCTGTCGACACCATCCAATAAATAAATTCAAGCTAACATTCTAGCGATTAATATTTAGTGCAATGCCTCCTTGATTACGAAGATTGCTCCAAGTGAAACGATCATCAATCCACCAACTATTTGCGTGCCCCGCACTTCGTGCAGGTTCCCGCCGCCCTTCATCACAGTTCTTCGAACCTTGATTACAGAGATCTCTTGCTAAAAACAAACTGTGCCCGCACGTAAAATAAAGCCCTTGAATACTGAGATCTCTTCTCCCATGGATTCCTGCCCAATACGCTTTGTCTAAAACAAGAGATAAACTGTTTTTCTTTCGGGATTTGGTACAATCTTTAAAACGTTAGCGATCATCTTTTTCAGATATGATTTTATATAATTGATGAGAACAAAGTAATCATCTTTTTTGGATAGAAAATACCCGGGTTTTTCCGAATAATTTGCCATCCGCAAAAACTTGTTCGATCTTCCACCCTTTTTCTCTTGTTACGGCGATTTATTTATTCAACGAATTGCCTATGGGAGGTCTTTGTATGGGCGCTCACTCCCCCCCCCCTAACGCGCGCGCTTATATGGCGCATAGATCTGTCTAACCTTCCGAGGGCTGTGCTCCTCCTCATTGAGCGCAGCCAAAGAAGTAACTAGCATCTCTTTCATCATCGGATGCAAATTCATAATGCTGCTAAATTTTGCTAGTGGATTTTGTGTTAGGACAACTAGGCCACGAGGTAGGGCAATTACTTAGTCCAGCGAAAGCGAACCTAAGGAGCCCAGCGAAGGAACTTAAGGAGCTATCATTCGGGAAAAAAAAACCACATCCTACTTGTAGCACAGCACCTTCCACTAATTATAATTATGAGAGCTACGCAAATGGCATTATTTCAATAAATAAATTAGGCTTAAAACAAATTATTGTGGACACTATCATAATAGCAATGGGCTTTCTCTTCAACAAGGCCCTGCCTTTGAAGGTACTAGTATTCACTAAAATTAAATAGTAAGACCAAGCCGCCTATAAGTATGATTTTGACCTTCGAAAGTAATTCTTTTTACCCTTCCCCCCTCAACAGAATAAAGTACCAATATTGCTCTTGTACCGAATGTACACACTTTTTCTCTACCTATATCTTTGGTGTTTTACTTTGGCTTTGGAACCGATTTTTTATTTCTGACTCTTTCGACTACTCTTCGTATCAAGCCCAAGAACAATGTGCACCACCATGTGCAACACACAGTGGACAATGCAGTGAGACCATAGATCACGAAGTGAGTACTCTTACTTTCAGCAATAACTTTTTTTCGTGTGGTTTCAATTATTTTCTGGGGCCGCTTCTTCTTATCTTCTAACTAGAATTGCAAGCGCAATCGGACCGGTAAACGCCAGCCAACGCGCTGGAGCAGGAACTGCGCGCACACATGGCAGGAATGGATACAAACAGCAGAAAGCTGATTTTGCCAACAGATAGAAGAGCGAGCAACTGGCCCTCGTGCCACAGCTCAACCAACGGCGAACAGATTCAGTCCAAATCCCGGGAGCAGATCGACGCCTGGAAAGTCATGTTCGAAAAAGCGCTCGATGCATCGGCAAGCAATGAGCAGGTGTGGCTTAGAGGAAGACTGCTGCTGGCGGCCCTTCTTCACCAAGATTAAATAGTCATATCTAAAATAGCCGCCTGCTGCCTCGAGGCTGCTGAGACCAAACAAAAAAAAAAGGCACGACGAACGTAACGTTGACAGGCGAGGTGATGACTGGCGGCGGACTTTACTTTCTTCGATGGTAACATTTGCGTTTTTAGCGGCTGCTTGAACAACATCATAGTATTGCTGTAACGTCCACTCGTCACTCGGCAGTGAGGAGACAGCAACTTTATCTTCTGAACGAAGTACCTGCTTCTCGTCCGGTTTGTCCATAGGGCCAGCACTGCAAATATAGTAGCGTGCTTTTTTCTTCACCTGAGGACCCAAGAGTGACTATAGGGTAGCGATCTTGACCTTTTTGCCTTGTCATACTCTCCTTACCCATGACCCCGAACTCCTCCTTTAATACCACGGCTTTCCATTTGACAAGGCCTCTCGAATAGGAGGAGGAAGTTCTTCCGCGGGAGAGAAGCGGCAGGCAAGATAGCAGCATAGTTTTCTTTGTAGCCTGACTTTAGGCTTTTTTTAGTCCACCGAACGATAACCGTGCCCCACCTACTTTTTTTTTCGTATAGCAGCCCGCTTGAACGAAGAATTGGAGTCTTCTTTTTAGCTCACTGGAAGATCTCTTATCTATAGAGGGGATAATAAAAAATAAGCCGCCCGTCGGCTTACCAGAGTATAATGTAAGAAGGCCCCAGTTTGCTACCGTCCTCATGACCTTGGCCACTTCTTTCTTCATGATGTTTACGTATTATTATTTCGGTGAGGGAGAAGGTATGCCTCCCTATTTTTTGTAGAACCCAAGGCGGGCCGGCCTATGACGGCAGGACGACAAGATACTTGGTTGGCCCTCCCTCCCGCGGTTCTCCATAATAGCCCGGATCTGTCCCGGTGCCTAATATTGGCAGCACATAAGGAATGCAAGCCGCCGCCTTTTGGTTTCTCATTTAGCCTCCAGGCCTTATCCTTCTTCCATTTTTTCTATTGTACTCTGTGGTTATCGGCAGGGCCGCCCTGTTGGATCTCCGGCCCAGGAACGTCAGTCAGTCACTCTTGGCCCTTCTCTTCGGGGTGGTATATCGAGTATTCGAAAGTGAAAGGCTGATTTGAAGCTTCAATCCCCACGAATAGACACAACTCCTGAATTTCACAATCATGCACTGAACATCTAAGTCCCTAAATCTTGAACTAGGGCCCCGGGGGGCTGTAAATGGGAAAGAAGGGCAGTTTTGTTGAAACCCTAGGGAAAACAAGACAAACCACGAACTCGTTCTAACTCAAAAAGCGCTTTGTCACCAACATACGGAGATACTTTCGGTATTGATCGAGATAAGGGATAACCTAGCCCTGACTTTTGACAATTCCACTTTACAGTTCTACACTGAAGATTTTCGAGTACCTATTCAATTTTGTTACTTTCTTACCCCATATGATATTGTGTTATAAACACGATGTGCCAGCCCAGCGAAAAGCTGCTAATAATGGAGCCAAGCCCGATTTTCCATGTGCCAGCCAAACGAAGCACTTATTCTTATTCCAAACTCGATTCATATATAGAAAAATGAATCGATGATGAAATCGATTTCCTTAATCAACCCAACTTTGAATTAGAGTTTGAAGCTTTTTTTTTACCTTGTGGTGACTGGCTTTTAGTTATTTATTGAAGCTATTTTTTCTATTCCAATTTTAATAAGAATTTGGAACCGAACCCTGAAACGATTTCCAGAAAAATTCGGAAACCTATGCAATAAGGAGGAGAAAGCCCTTAATTGCTTCCCAAGCAATTTATGGCCATCTTTAACTTCCGATAACTGCTCTGATTTCGAATCGAAATCGGAATGCAAGGCAAGCAGCTCCCATTTAGGGGGAATCGGAAAAACGGCTACCTCTTAAGGATGGAATCCGACAAGTAAAGCAATTATTGGCTTTCCAAGCAATTATGTGCCATCGCACACCGCTTCCTTGCGAGAAAGGAAGCTTTCGCTCCTCTTAATTGCTTTTCGAAGTATTACATAATTTTCTAGACTGAAAGCTTCCTCCTTTCGCATGCCATTATTTGCGATAGCACAAGCTAGCTATTTATGGCCATAGCACAAGCTATCCCATTTTTATTTCCTTTCCGAGCAATAACAAGCAATATCTATACCGAAAGCTTCCTTTCTTCGCATGCAAGGTTCGAAGAATGCTGAGCCAAGCGCAGCCATGCTTAGACTTTTACCAGCTTGTGAGCGAAGCGAGCTTCATTGCTTTTTTTTTAGCTAGCCAAGCAAAGCAATTAATTCCTTCCCAAGCTTCTTCTTTTATTTGCCTTCCAATCTAGACTATTTATTTATTTTTCTATGAAACCATTTTATGGCTTTCCAACTTGTGCGAAGCGCAAGGAACTTACCTTCTTTACCCTGCGCCAACCACAAGCTTTTACTCTCACTAGCTCTGTTTTTCATTACTTTCTGAGCCATTTATTACTACTTATTATACTTGTTTCAATTTTAGAGTGTACAACGTGCCCGAAACAATCAATATGCCTAAAGTAAAGCATCTTGATCCTTCACGATGGAGGAACCCGGAAACTCCGGTCTTTTTATTCGAAACCTCATACTTGTTGCCCCGATGGAAGAAAAACTGTTTCCTTGTGGTATGTACCACAAGACCTTCCCCGAAACGAAATGTGTTTTCCCGAGCAACTTGAAGAACTAACAAATTATGAAAGAACTGAAGAACTTCAACCTGTTCTCAACGAGCCCTGTTTTCAAGGAACTGAAGAACTTCAACAACCTACTTTTTTATACTCATGTTAATGTTAATTATTCTATCTCCAAGCGAAGGTTTTACTTTAACTATTTCCCCAGACGGAGAATTGAAGACCATAAGTCGTGAGCACGACTTCTGACGTTCTTAACTGCGGTATTTGTACTAGGTGTTTGCTCTACCATAAGTTCTCTTTCTTCACCTGCGGTAGGGTTGAGAAATGCTTTAGCGCTAAAGCTTCCAAGGAGCGAAGGCTATAAACTGCTGAAGCCTGCAATTCCCCCTGCCAGGAATAAAACCCTCTCCCTTGCCTGACTTTGTGGAAATATCATAGTTGATTGATTTTCCCCGTATCTTGCTCGTTTCTCGATTGAATTGTTATCCCATGCGGTGAATGGGCAGTAAATCCCGAGAAATTAGTAGATTTTCCTCCTTCATGTGAGGTTTTCTTTGCGAGCGAATAGTGCGTGAAATCACGTATTATAAAGAGATCCTTCAAACAAAAGACGGAGGCACTAAACACCCCTGGCCCCCGCCGCGGTTCCCGCTCCGTTGGCTCTACAGGTAGGTATTCGGCGTGAGCGTTTGAGTGGTATATTCAATTGAATAATGGATATGAGCCGTAAATAAGCTTATAAAATAGTGAAATACCATCACAAGCTAGTTTATTAACTTGCTTCTTACACTGTGGAATCCTGGGTTTTGGCGAATACTATAGATCGTGGATTTGCAGCAATGAAATCGTCCCAGGGCAAGGAATGTACGTAGGCGGAGCCTACAACGAAATTGATCCAAATTTTGGTATCTTCACGTATCCAATGTAACACGAGTACTGCAAGCGGCTGGGAACCCGTCCCGAGCCTCTGGAAGAAGTAATCCCAACCCATGCGGTTTCGGTAAGGAAATATTGATAATTTAATGGATTTGAAGGAGTTTAAACGGAGCGTAAACGCTTGGGTTCATATATTGATAAGGGGGGCAAGCAAATCCCATAGTGCTGGAAAACGAAGCCGCTACGCGGCGTTCAACCAACCTATATTCGAGGCGGATAACTTGAGGGTGGAAAATGAGAAAAGATTTTCAGACCTTAGAAATGCATATTTTTTTTTGTTGAAAACACTTCTGAGGCACGCGCTAATCTTTCGGAAGCAAATGAGGTAGAACCTAAAAGGTTCCAACTTACTGAAGACTATGCAGGTTTACCTCACGTGAGTGCGCTCCGTGCCCATAGCGGATTCAACTTCGAGTTCGAACTGCAATATCGAGGGAGCGTAAAGCCCACACCAAAGAAGCTTTATCACACAAAGGGGCCTGGATATTGGAAGGTTCGACGGAGTTTGTTAGCGCTGAGGGTCCGACCGATCTCGAGGTTTCAAAACAAATCGAAGTTTCCAACTCAAAGGATCAATTGCATATATCTTCAGGTCTCGAGACAAAACTCAACGAGGGCGAGGATTGGAGTACTCAAGATGAATTGCAGAAATCTTCAGGCACTAAGGGAAAAGTAAACCAAGGCGAGGCTTGGAGTACTCAAGATCAATATGAAAGAACAGGTTTTAAATACATCGTTAAAAGCGCGCGGTGCTCAACATCCCAACTTAATCCCCAATAAGCGGGAGGCCACAGGTCAAATTATGTTCACTGAATTGGGCCATAAAACTATTCCTTCGTCAAGATGCAAAAGATATAACTTGAAAAAAAAAACGCAGATGCACTCACCAAACAAATATAGTTAAGGATAAAGGCCGAAGGTTATTTTGTCCAATCAACTCGAAAACGGGGACTCAACTAACTCGATAATATATAAAAAAGTGGCCCCTAATATTCTATGTAAAGATCACCTCACCCAGAATCCAACCAACTTCGTACAGGTGGTCGATTTTGAGTATGGAAGCTAATAAAGCGTGCCTTCGGCCCTTGTAGAGTATGCTAAAAGACTTTATTTATAAATAAGGCCTCTAATTAAGTGATAGTAAATGTGGATCTGAAGAGTTGTAATACCTCCATTCTTCTGGGTTCCCCCGGGCTCATGCCTTCAGTATAAAGAGCTGTGAAGAAGGGTGGAACATTTGAGATGTGAATTTGCTAATCGAAGGCGGCGTAGCATGCATCTATATTATAAGCCCTCTGTAGAAGTAGCATCACACTCGGCCCTGAGGGCCTCAAGGCCATGGTCAAAGGAATGATGGAAAATTATTGGCTATAGGAAAAAGGATTGACTGATAGAAAGGGAAGTCGCGGGATATCATAACAAGGAAAAAATGCGTCGGAAATCGCCCCAAATCTCCCATTACATTATGGGAAAGATTGAGAAAGTAGTTTCATCTACTATAACTGAACAATCTAGAGGAATAATCTTTAGATATCCTACAGGTCATGAATACTTGATGACCGAAGGTGAAGAACCCACTATCTCTTTATCTTTTCGAATTACCTCCAATGCTACGAGTTCGCTCTTTTATCCAATTCTATCCCGGAAACTCATAATTCGTTCCCAGATCTTGAGATTTTAGCCTATTTTCATGACGGAGCCCTTCCTTCAATGAAAGCCGAAAACCCGAGGAAAATCATAAGTAAGCTTAAGGCCTCAGCAGTACGAGAGACGGGAGAGATTGGCCCGGAAATGTGAAAAAAAAATGGAGAATCAATTTTGCCTATAGAAATCAATGGTTAATAATAACTAGCACTTGTACTGGCCCTTGATAGGCGCTCCCCAAGCAAGCTACCCAGCTCGTTATTCCGCTCGCATTATTAGCGAGCAGAGCCGCCGAATGCGGCTAGCCAATATTTGCCACCCACCCGGCTATGCTCTACCATTTTAAATAGCCTTTTATTGAGTGACGACGGTTTCCAAGCGCAAGTATAATACTATATCCTTGGTAGAACTCTTAGCCCTTGACGCTGTTCTATCTACTGGCTGGGGGGTTGTTACTTCTTTGTCAATGATGCTATATGGTGCTCTCTTGTTTACCGGCCCCTACCTCGCTTGCTCGGGCGGTCCGCTTTGCTCTGGACTGGAACAACCAAAGTCACGCCATAGCCGCCTATATTTATTTATTGAGGGCTCTTTCGCTGGCTAAGCCTTTCCTTTCAGCTCATGCTCTTCCAAGGCTTTTTTGCTCTTGCTATCTCGAACAGGCTTTCTCGAGCTAAGGACACAGGCCAAAGGCTACGTTTTTGCCAACTCTGCCTGCCATAAGGCGTACGTAGGGCAACCATCTTGCGAACTTCGTCATGAGAACGTTGCTGCGCCGCAGGCCGCTTTGACGCCTCCTCAGTAAGTCGCGAGCCGCCGAATCCCAGCTTTAGGCGTCAACATAACTGCCCTGACCGCAAATTGCCTGCAGCACCCTCCTCCAGCAGGAGCAGCCGCAGTGACCTGGCCTCAGGGGTCACTGCCGCCGGCCGGCACATCTCCGGCTAAATCACAAAATGGCCACAGCCATATATGGGGCACGGGAGCCGAGCACCTGGCGGCTGGCTGGTACCGCCAGCTTGAGTGGCGTAGCACCCGAACATCAAGCGCAAGGCCGCTTTCTTCGAACCTTCACAAGGACAATAGTCCGGAAGAAGGAAGACCGATTTGGCCAGAATAACACCAACGCGCCTGTCTGGAAATAAACCAGCCTATCCTGGAGAGGAGGCAAGGCGGTCCCTTGCTGCGACTGTAGCAGGTTGTGAATTGTCGCTACGACCAGAACCGCACCAGTTTGGGAACGCTGTAGGAAAAGCTCTTGAGTTGGAAGGAAAATCCTTTTCGCACAAAGTGCAGGTTGCTACAGAAGCCTATCCGGTTTCGCGGTTGATTTTTTTTTTTTGGCGGCCTCTGCAAAAAAAAAACCGTCGCCAGCAGGCCGCGGCTGCTCTGGGTCTTGTGCATGGAGACGTGAAGTTCTACCACGTCATGGCGCGAATCAATGGCTGCCACTGGACCCTTTGATTGAAGGTCTGCTGCTGGATGATCGACTGGCCCGGTTATTTTCCTTTGTCCTGCTGTCTTTGAAGGACGATTTACAAAGGGCAAAACCTTAAAGCGAAAAGCGCTCCTTTTTTTGCCTCAATACACATGGGAAGACTACGACAAATTGGTCCGAGAGCTGAGTAAGCGGGCCAAGACACCTTGTAAAGGCAAAACGACAGCTGCTATGCTACAGGCCATGGAGCGTGCCTTTCTTTGCACCTAAAAGATCTTGGGGGTCTTTCCCGCCCGATTCGCCAATCTCCTTCAGAGCCGAGACAAGCCTCGGGTCGCCTGACACGGGTATAAATTCGTCACGGGACATGGCCCACATCGGCACATGCCTGCAAGAATAAGATTTGCCCCAGTCGCTAGTTCGCGCACTGCTGCATGCGGGGAGGGGGGGGGTGGTCGCCCTCAACATCTCATGCTGGCTGGAGATACCTGCCAACTGACGGATTGCCTCTTCCTCCAGACGATGTCTGCTCCAACCTGGTCAGGGCTTTCGATCTTCCATACCCCCCCCCCTTCCATTATTCCCCAAGGCCGCTTTCTTCGAACCTGTTCTTTCGCTTAGGTTCGAAAAACCTCTGATCTTTGCAGAAACGACCGAATTACTCCTGTCCATCGTTCCCGGATCGGAAAGTGGAATATCAGAAAATTCCAAGGCAGGATACTCGGATCTTATTTCCGACATGTCGTACAGCAGTCTGCTTTCAGTTCGTGACCTTTGGTCTTTCTTCCCTGGTGGTTTTGCTCTCTGTTCTGCTTCTTGCAGCCGCCGGAGCACGCCCGAGTCCTTCGGCCCTTGGGTTCAAAGCCTAATGTAGGTAAGTAGCACAGAAATGGAGGGCCGCAGGAAAAAAGGCTTAGCTTTAAAAAAGGCCCATGCATCGCGGTAGCGCCGCAAAGGCGGCAAAAAGGCGCAAGGCGTTTGCGCCGGCGGCCAAAGAACCAAGTCGGCGTTCCTTCCTTACGCTCCTTTATCCTGCGTTTCCTCTCTTCCCTTTTTTTTTCAGAGTTTTTCACGCTTCGCTTACGAAGAACGCTTTGCGTTCGTACCGCAAGCAGCCTTGCTTCGCCGCCCTTCTCAAGATCTTCTTTGCCTATGATTTTGGCCACCTCTCGAGAATAAGTCATCGGCTATGCGTGCTACATGGACCCGGACAAAGTAGGGATCGCGGTAGTCTACCGTGGGTGGGAAGCTTCCTGGCGGCCAGCTTCAGCAGGCGCCGTCGGTTATCCATCCGCTCCCCGCCACTAGTCAAGAGGCAGTGCCACCCACGGCAAATGCTTTTTGCCCCATCTCTGCTTTGTATGATTTGGGTTCTGTAGCCAGTTGGCTTTGGTGGTGCCAAAGACTGCTATGATGCGTTTCGCCTATACGTCCAGTGGGTGCAAGTAAATGTTGCAGCAGGGTGGAGGAGATAGATAGTACGCTTCCCTGCGGGACCACGTCAGCCTGGGGCGGCGGCCTCTCACCTTGGTATGGAACATTTGACGCAGGGTGTCGAAGAGCATAAGGTCTTGGTTTGGCAGGTTCGAAGATCTTTCTTGGTTTTTCCAACGAAGGAAACTTGTCTTTGGGGGCTGCCACCCACCCAGGAGGGTGGAAGGGGGAAAAGGGGCGGAGAGTCATTATTGCCGGCACAGCGCCGCTTTATGGGTTCTTAGCCAAAGCCAAGCCTTGCTTTAAAAAGAAGAACCTAAAGAAAGAGAAACACCAATTAGGATAAAAAAAAATCACAAACTGATTACTGAATAGACACAAATAAGTGCAAATAAATAACTAGTTTTTTCGAGAGCGCGTTTCTATTTCCGGCTGTCTGGCTCCACAGCACCGTACATAACAGTCGCCCGTCATACGGCTCTTCTCATAATGTTTGTATCTTTGCAAGTATTGGCCATGTGACAGTGTTTATGCAGCAATTGAAGGTTTGCGTAGGTGTCCTGCGCAAAATAGTTGACCATTACACGGCTCACTAACTCTACCTACTTTGGTCTCTTCTTTACTAATTGCATAATATTAATAAAGCTCAAAAAAAAAAAAGAAGCTGCACGGAATGACATAATAATTACAGAAGTATACACTTTGTATGATTCTAGAAAAGAACCCAAATCCCACCAATAATGACGAACTCCATTACTCAGATGAAAGCGCAACGCTAATAAAGTTAAATTGACCAATAAATATTATTTTCATTTCTATTACTGTTGTCAACAAGTATCCTATACATATTCCCAAGTCCATCCGAAAGACCACCCTGTCTTTCAGAAATATCCACAATAACTTTGGTATTTGGTTATTATATGCCTATTCTTGGGTATCTATGTTATATGCCTATTTTGGGGTATCTATGTAAGTATCCGCATTTATTCCAAAAAAGTAAGATTGTTCCCAATAATCTCAACTTCTATCGGCCGAAATAGCACCTACAGTCGGGATTAATATACGTTTAGCTGCTGTAGCACCGGGATGATTTCCCATATGATCAGTTATATATTTCCATTGTACAAAGTATTGTACCCCTGTTTTAATTAACTAAAACCTGGGTGGTGAAGTGTATGCAATAGTTATACCTAAGATGTACCAGTCGAAAGAAAGTGTGCAAACCAACCAAACGACCATTATTAGGTAGTCTAATTCCATAACATGCTTTCGTTCAGAGAAGTTAGAAACAATGAGTGTATATAATATGTTAAACCTAGGTCGGTCATTGCAAAGAAATAAATGATTTTGAGGCTTATTTTTATATTTAGAGCAATGGTGAACTTTAGCCAATTATTAACATATAAATTAAGACAATCAAGGACAAAATGGCGAATATAAGTAAGTATTTTGTTCGTTTCAGAATTCCATCTTTCCATAATACCATGCTTTGTTGAACCAGTTTTGACTGATGTTTTGCGGTTTTACCAACAACGCTAGGCGTTTCATTTTCCGCCGTTTCGCTTTCATTAAATAACAGCTGTTCTACGAGCTAAAGAAGCTCGTAGCCAACCACAAGGGCCACCCCCCCCCTTTATATTATAGGTACTCCGATTCAAAAATAAAACACCCCTTGTTTAGGAAATAATAGGATTTGAACCTATCGGTGAGGTTTGCGCTCCTCCTCGGCGCCATCCATGGCGGCCTATTTTCTTTTTCTGTCAATATGATGTTTTGTATAATGATAATTTTTGAAGAAAACGCGAATTGGCTTGGTGTTTTAAAGAGAAAGGATGAGAGCCAGAAAACGCCTTGGCGTTTTCCTAGTCGAAGAGATGAAAACGCTCTTCGCGCGTTTCCTTGGTCAAATAAATGGAAACGCTTGGCGTTTCCACCAATCCCTTTCGGCCTGAAGGACATAAAAAAAAGGCAGAGAGGAGGCTCGAAGGCCCGGCTGGCTAGAAACGCTTGGCATTTTCATGGATAAAAAAGTAACTCTTCCAGCAGGAGCGTGCCTTCGGCCCTTCGCTCCTTCAAGTCATTGGTAACGTCCTCCGTAGTCCTGTGCCGCATCCCCTACCCACTGCTAGAGTTATCGCCGCTTCTTTTGAAGATTACCGGAACAGGCCTTTTTTTTTCTTTCGTTTCCGGATCGCCATATAAGGCTTTATCATCACACTCTCCAACAACCCGTCGCTGCTGCTATTGTAGCCAGCTCGAGCTTGTTCCTCCAAACTTTCCTCTTCAGGCTCTAATAATGGAGATTCTCCTTCCATACGACTCTTGTAATTTTCCAAATGACTCGGGTGGTATGTACTGCTTCCGCCTTCGACAGGCTCAGGAGCTTTCCCAGTAAATTCTTCCGGCCTCTGGCGGCCGAGTAAGTTCGGGAACCTTAGATTCCTCCAGAGTTTACTCAGGCCTAGTACCATCTCGAGTTGTCACTCGGGGTTGTTCCTCCCGCATCCATTCCTGTTCGTCCGGCATTTGCCTAGAGACTACTTAAAGTGAAATCTTTGAATCATGTATGCATTGGTGGACCATGACGATCAATATATTTTCTATATTTGGAACGTTTGACCCGGAATTTATCCCCATCCGTTTGATCTTTTAGAAGATCTAAGTACTTTTTGAATAACGGACCAATTGACTTAAATAATTCGAATACGTCATTCAAATGGCAAAAAAGGTCAGATCTCTTACGATCAAACCATTCGCGCTCAAGGAAGTAAAGAAGCTGCTTCGAGCTAGTCAAGTATACTTCCTGCTGGTGGCCTGGCAGCACTTTTCGTGCTTCAAGCTCCTCAATTTTTCGAGGCGTAGTGATGGGAATATTGCATCAGTATCCAGTAATAGTTGAGTTTCTTCGAACCTTTATTATAGTCTGACCTAATTGGTCTGTTTAATATGCGTTTGTCTTTTTTTATAGTCTGATTAGGGCATGCCCATACTACCTTAAGAAAAAATCCTTTACTGAACTGCGTAATTTAGGTTTTTTATCTCCCAAGCTTCTTTGTGCCCGCAGTTGTCGTCATTGACACTTTGAGTGGCACAGCTCGCGCTACTTAAAGTCACTTTTAGTTACTTACATAGATAAATAAATAAAGTGGGAGCTAGATTAGAACCAGCGTAGAGCAGACAAAAAGCCAGTCGCAGCGAGCTACCTAAAAACCACCCCCCTCCCTTTGTTCCCGATTTTCGATTATATAGCGATTTTCCTCTCCGAAATCTTTCTATTTTATTCATATTACGCTTGGGTATCAATCTCAAACTCCGGTTTAGTTTTACTCGATACTCCATGGTGCCTACCAGAGCGTTGGCTAAAATAACCATTCAGACCAGTTATTAAGGAATTCCACTTAAATGACCCCTGATCTACATCGTAAAATTGGTGTTGATGGTCATTGACCACGTGATATCGAAGTCGAATATAATAAAGGACCGCCTCAATATATATATTAATTGCATTATAATCACGACCAGGTAACACAAATACAAAGATTGTGGCATAAAACACGAATGACAAAATAAAAATACTCCCAATACTCTGTTGTCTATACTATTCCTCAATTTTATTAAGACCAATGAAAATACAAACTGTAAAAAGTCGTGTTTGACAAAAGCAAAACAAGAAATAATTCGTACTGATCAGTTGGAATTTATCCGCCAAATATAAAAGTATATATGTAATAAGTGATAATATAGCCACATTACATGGTGATAGATAATGAAACTTACCTAAGAGGAGTATAAATGGCAAAAATATAAACAAGTAAAAATTCATACTATTCTCTCTCTTCTTTTGCCTTTTTTTTTCAATTGGACTTTCATGGTGGTGTAAATACAATTGATGAGGGCTCAACGGCCCAAAGATGGCAAGATCTGGTCTTGCCAAGCAATAATAAAAGCAAAACCCAATTGGAGCTGGAAGCCCTATAAGGAAAGTAGTTTATCATAGTTCATAACGAGAACAAGAAAAAAAAAGACTCGGCTCTAATTTGCTGCATTTTATGTTCCATCTGTTTTTTATTGGTTGTTTATATATTTTGTTATTTCCCCGCCAAGAGCAGCTTAAATTGGTTGGTTCTGATGTAAGTAACTCTAGAGTAACAAATGGCATAGAAAAGTCCGCCTGCCTCACCATGGGAAGCCAGTAAGCGAGAAAGCTTTTCGCAGAAAGCTTTTAACAAACCCAAATACGTTATTACTTTACGTGAGTAATAAGGTACTAATCCTTCGAAACCTCAGAATTTAACCTAGGTAATAGTACAGCACTAATGGCAATGTGGGCAGTACTCAAAGGCCATCCGTGACCTATCTCCCATGGAAGAAGGCAGAGGAAAATTAAGTGGTTGACTGATGCCAAGAAAATAGCAACCTAGAATAAAGTGTTAAATCCTTGTGCTTGGCACGAGGTTGTGGTTGGCATTTTATCTAGATCTTGTTGGCAGGGCTCATCACGAAAAAATCATACTAAAACCAAATAGATAAAGCGAATGAAACCCTTCCTTCAGTTTAAAAAGGTTAATAAGTTGTTGGTGGAAGTATGAGTGCTGACTCCGTGGATTCACGAGCAAAAGCTAAAATACCCAGTTTGCATGCATGCATGCATGCATGCATGCATGCATGCATGCAAAGAGTGCCATAATCTAAAACGTTAGCACTCAACCCCGATAACTATTTCTTGGCAATCATGATCATCATGTATAAAAAGCTTTGCTCTTTGCGCGTGTACCTATTCAGAAAGATTAAATATGAAAAGAAATAAACGCATGATTTTGATTCGATAATGTGATGAAATTACCTTTTCAGTTCCCAGAACTTCCGTGAGAATAATCTTCAGTAACATCTGCTCTTCAATCATCTACGATAATATTTTTCGAAATCATTATAAATAATATTGCTCAATCATCATAGAAAATTAAAATCATGCAGTCAGTTTTTGTGACCATGAGCTTGAGGCGAGGAAACTCAAAAGCACGGATAAATTCAAGCATAAAGATTATCCTCCTCAATATGCCAATCAATCCGGCCGATTTTCGGCCGTCCGTAAATCTCTCTCGAAGAAGCGTCGGCCTCTAAGAAATACAATAACATTATTTTTTTACACCTAGAATGTGTTGAAAATTGCTTCGAATTTAAATAAAGCAAAATTGCTGAATTAAACAAGGTCCGAGGGTTACTTTGACAAACGCCAGAAGGAAGGAAAAATAATAAAAATGAAGAAATAAATGAACGAAAATTACCTTCGATCCTTGCTGAATTCAATCAATTTGGAAATTACATAAATAAATCAATCGCTTTCTGGAGTAATTGGCTAACAAAGAAAGGCTTATAATCTGAAAATTGCTGGTTCGAACCCAGCAGCCCCGCCATTCCCATCATAGAGGAGGTGCCACGACTAGGCGCCCTTTCATGGCCTACAGCCGCCCGGCCGAAGGACCAAGAAAAGCTTTGCCTTTTCATCCGGCCAAAATCTCTCCACTCTTGCTGGGTTGAAGCCAAGAAAACAAACTGCCCTGAATATCACAGAGAATAAACAAGAGAATAAATGAAACATTTTGCACTCTATTTTTTGAGGGTTTTTTCCACGAACCACAAAGATATGGGGACTCTAGACTTCAAACCACGTTCTTCGAACCTCGCCGGCTTAAGGCGGACGCAAAACACCAGGCCATGGGTGTATAAGTAAGCGATGGGTGTATTTCTATTGCTCTTCAAGTGTTTGAAGAAATAGGGAATCGAAATGGAAGCAGGCTTTGCTATGCCCAGAATAGCTAATCCTCAGTGGTTGATGGAAGAAGGCAAAAGAGATATCTTCATCCATACTTGAATGGTAAAACCCCAAGGTAAGGCCAACCTTTGAGGTGGCATAAAGTTATCAGGTTCGAATAAAAGCTCGCACATTTACTTACCGGAACACCGCCAGCCCTGAAGGGCGGTCAACGAGGCGATATCGGGGGGATAAAAAACCCCCGAAGCACCCGGCCTTCGAGTAAACCCGGGCACTTCGAGGCTGCCAGAGCTTTAGCTCTCGCCCGGGGGCTTTAGCTCTCGAGCAAAGGTTAACCAAAGCGTTTTCCGGAAGAGGGGAGAGGGTAGAGGGCATGAAGAGGCACTCGACGCTGCCGGACGACCGGAATAAGGTCATAACCTCGACACTGCCGTAAGAAGAATGATCTTTTCTGACAACTAAAAAAAAGGCGGATATGGATCGAAAAGGTCAATTATCTGCCAGGATAAAAGGCAGAGGATATGGGTTCGAATCCCTTATCCGCGCTTTTTTTGGTTTCAATTTTGCCAACATTTTCGTTCGAGAAAATTGGCCGCCGAATAAATAAGCAAAGTTAAATATGCCTGAACGACCGAATGAGGAAGGGCCCGCTTAGGCAGTGGCGCCCCGGAAAAAAAAGGCACCTAACCAAGGGCCGCCTCCATTTTACCTAGTAAGGCGGCGTATGCCTTACTAGTTTTCTGGGGTTATATATTGGCCAACATTTATTGGCCAGAAGAAGAAGTAAGTGAAATATTTTGTATAACTCAACGTTCTACACCGAAGGCCGATATTAGATCAATTTACGTATTTGACGCAATTTGTTCGGTTATGTGTGTTTTATATGACTTTTGATGTTTCATCACATAATGATGGATTACCTTTTACAAGTCGAATTCTCTCTCTACGAAAACAACTGATTTCGCCCATTGCGCTACCTCAAATTGGCAACTCCACTTTTTTGGCGTGGTTTTCCCCTTTAACATCAGTGTATCC